TTAAAAATAAGCTAAATTAAAGCTTTTGGGTTCATACCCCAAATATAAAGGAAACACCTTTTTTTTAAAAAATAAAGTGCCTGATAAAAGGATTATTCTGATAGAATAAAAAATGTAAATAAAATTTACCTTTATTATATTTTATAGAATTAAACTATATCTTTTAATATCAAAAATTAATGTGCATCTTACACTAAAATATAACAAATAATTATTTAAAGAAATTATATTTCTTCAAAATTAAAATTGTTTTTTAATTATATTTAATTTTTTTTTATTTAAATTCAAATAAAATATTTTTTATTTTTATTTTATTTTTTAGAACAATAATTTCAATTTCTTCAAACTCATGATTTGGGTGTTGAATTGGATTAGAAATTAATTTAATAAGATTTATTCCCCTAATTTCCAAATCAAATAATTTATTAGCTTCAGAAGCAGCTTTAAAATATTTTTTAACTCAATCAATTGCATCAATCAATTTTTTATTTTATATTATTATAAAAATAATTTCATTTAAAAATTTTGAAATTAATAATATTATTTCATTAATAATCAATTCATCAATATTAATAAAAATAGGAGCTGCCCCTTTCCATTTTTGATTCCCAAATATTGTTGAAGGATTATCTTGATTTAATAATTTTATTTTAATAACATGACAAAAAATTACCCCCATAATTTTATTATCATATTATTTCAATAAAAATTTATTAATTTTTAGAATTTTATTAAATATTATTATTGGAGCTATCGGAGGAATAAATCAGACTTCTTTACGAAAAATTATAGCTTTTTCTTCAATTAATAATTTAGGATGAATAATTTCTTCAATTATAATCAGAGAAAATTTATGATTGTTTTATCTTTTTATATATTCATTTTTAATTAGAACAATATGCTTCATATTTTATATAATAAATACATATTTTATTAATCAATTATTTATTATAAATTTAAAATCAATAATTAAAATTAATTTATTAATCAATTTCTTATCTCTAGGAGGATTACCTCCTTTTATTGGATTTTTCCCTAAATGAATTGTTATCAATTTTCTTATAATTAATAATTTTTATTTAATAACATTTATTTTCATTATAATAAGATTAATTATACTATTTTTTTATACTCGAATTATTTATTCATCATTTATATTAAATTATTTTAAAATAAAATGATTTAAAATTAAAATTAAAAATAAATTATTTTTATTAATAAATTTACTATCAATTTTTTCAATTATAGGAATCATCTTAAGAACTATATTTTTTTTTTAAAAAGAAGGTTTTAAGTTAAAATTTAAACTAGTAATCTTCAAAATTATTTATAAAGAATAATTCCTCTTTAAGCCTTAATAATTTTAAAATTATAACTTAAAATTTGCAATTTTATATCATTTTTTTGAATATAAGGCTTAATATTATTAATAAAAGAGAAAATTTTCTCGTAAATAAATTTACAATTTATCGCTTAAATATCTCAGCCATTTTATTATTAATATATATATATATATACATATATATATATATATATAATTATAATTAATAGTTCAAGCGAAAATGACTTTATTCAACAAATCATAAGGATATTGGAACTTTATATTTTATTTTTGGTATTTGAGCAGGAATAGTAGGAACTTCTTTAAGTTTATTAATTCGAGCAGAATTAGGTAATCCAGGATCTTTAATTGGTGATGATCAAATTTATAATACTATTGTAACTGCTCATGCTTTTATTATAATTTTTTTTATAGTTATACCAATTATAATTGGAGGATTTGGAAATTGATTAGTACCTTTAATATTAGGAGCTCCAGATATAGCTTTTCCTCGAATAAATAATATAAGATTTTGACTTCTTCCTCCATCAATTACACTTTTAATTTCTAGAAGAATTGTAGAAAATGGAGCTGGAACTGGATGAACAGTTTACCCCCCTTTATCCTCAAATATTGCTCATGGAGGAAGCTCTGTTGATCTAGCAATTTTTTCATTACATTTAGCTGGTATTTCATCAATTTTAGGAGCAATTAATTTTATTACAACAATTATTAATATACGATTAAATAATTTATCATTTGATCAAATACCTTTATTTGTATGAGCTGTTGGAATTACAGCATTTTTATTATTACTTTCATTACCAGTGTTAGCAGGAGCTATTACCATATTATTAACTGACCGAAATTTAAATACATCTTTTTTCGATCCTGCTGGAGGAGGAGATCCAATTTTATATCAACACTTATTTTGATTTTTTGGACACCCTGAAGTATATATTTTAATTTTACCAGGATTTGGTATAATCTCACATATTATTTCACAAGAAAGAGGTAAAAAAGAAACCTTTGGATGTTTAGGAATAATTTATGCTATAATAGCAATTGGTATTTTAGGATTTATTGTATGAGCTCATCATATATTTACCGTAGGTATAGATATTGATACTCGAGCATATTTTACCTCAGCTACAATAATTATTGCTGTACCAACAGGAATTAAAATTTTTAGTTGATTAGCAACTTTACACGGAACTCAAATTAATTATAGTCCTTCAATTTTATGAAGATTAGGATTTGTATTTTTATTTACTGTAGGTGGATTAACAGGAGTTATTTTAGCTAACTCATCTATTGATATTACACTTCATGATACTTATTATGTAGTAGCTCATTTTCATTATGTTCTATCAATAGGAGCTGTATTTGCTATTATAGGAGGATTTATTCATTGATATCCTTTATTTACTGGATTATCTTTAAATCCTTATATATTAAAAATTCAATTTTTAATTATATTTATTGGAGTTAATTTAACTTTTTTCCCGCAACATTTTTTAGGTTTAGCAGGAATACCTCGACGATATTCAGACTACCCTGATTCTTATATTTCATGAAATATTGTCTCATCATTAGGATCATATATTTCATTATTAGCAGTAATGTTAATATTAATTATTATTTGAGAATCAATAATTAATCAACGAATAATTTTATTCTCATTAAACATATCTTCCAACATTGAATGATTACAAAATTTACCTCCAGCTGAACATTCATATAATGAATTACCTATTTTAAGAAATTTCTAATATGGCAGACTATATGTAATGGATTTAAACCCCATTTATAAAGGAATATCCTTTTTTTAGAAATGGCAACATGATCAAATTTTAACTTACAAAATGGAGCATCACCTTTAATAGAACAAATTATTTTCTTTCATGATCACACACTTATTATTTTAATTATAATTACTATTTTAGTAGGATATTTAATAATTAACTTATTATTTAATAAATATATTAATCGATTCTTATTAGAAGGTCAAATAATTGAATTAATTTGAACAATTTTACCAGCTATTACTTTAATTTTTATTGCTTTACCATCATTACGACTACTTTACTTATTAGATGAGTTAAATAATCCTTTAATTACACTTAAATCAATTGGACATCAATGATACTGAAGTTATGAATATTCTGATTTTAATAATATTGAGTTTGACTCATATATAACCCCCCAAAATGATTTATCACTTAACAATTTTCGCTTATTAGATGTTGATAACCGAATTATTTTACCAATAAATAATCAAATTCGTATTATAGTAACAGCTACAGATGTAATTCATTCATGAACTGTACCTTCATTAGGAGTCAAAGTAGATGCTAACCCAGGACGACTTAATCAAACTAATTTTTTTATTAATCGTCCTGGTATTTATTATGGACAATGCTCAGAAATTTGTGGAGCTAATCACAGATTTATACCTATTGTAATCGAAAGAATTTCAATTAAAAATTTTATTAATTGAATTAATAATTATTCATCATTAGATGACTGAAAGTAAGTATTGGTCTCTTAAACCATTTTATAGTAAATTAACAATTACTTCTAATGAAAGAATAAAAGAATTAGTTAAACTTTATAACATAAATATGTCAAATTTAAATTATTACAAAAGTAATATTCTTTTATTCCTCAAATAATACCAATTAATTGAATTTTATCTTTTTTTTTATTTATTATAATTTTTATTATTTTTAATATTATAAATTATTATATTTTAAATAACATTAATAACAGTAATAAATTTTTTTCTAAAATAAAAACAATAAACAATTTAAATTGAAAATGATAAGTAATTTATTTTCAATTTTTGATCCCTCTACAAATTTATTTAACTTACCAATTAATTGAATAAGAACATTATTAGGTTTAATTTTCATTCCTTATAGTTTTTGACTTATTCCTAATCGACATTATTATTTTTGAAATTTCATCTTAATAAAATTACATAATGAATTTAAAACTTTACTAAAAAATAACTATTTTCAAGGATCAACTTTTATTTTTATTTCATTATTTACATTTATTTTATTTAACAATTTTTTAGGTTTATTCCCATATATTTTTACAAGTACTAGTCATTTAACTTTATCACTTTCTATTTCTTTACCTTTATGATTAAGTTTTATATTATATGGATGAATTAATAACTATCAACATATATTTTCTCATATAATTCCACAAGGAACTCCAGCCGTATTAATACCATTTATAGTATTAATCGAAACAATTAGAAATATTATTCGACCAGGAACCTTAGCAGTACGTTTAACAGCAAATATAATTGCAGGACATTTATTAATAACACTATTAAGAAGAACAGGAACAAATATAATTTCTTATATAATTATATTTTTAATTTTAATTCAAATTTTATTATTAATCTTAGAATCAGCAGTTGCTATCATTCAATCTTATGTAATTGCTATTTTAAGAACTTTATATTCTAGAGAAGTAAATTAAATAAATTAAAACAAATGAAAATCAATTTTAATCACCCATATCATTTAGTAGACTATAGTCCATGACCTTTAACAGGAGCTATTGGAACTATAACATTAGTTACAGGAATGGTAAAATGATTCCATAATTTTAACACTAACTTATTAATAATTGGATATTTAATTATTATTTTAACAATATATCAATGATGACGAGATATTTGCCGAGAAGGAACTCTTCAAGGCAAACATACTATTTTAGTAACAAAAGGATTACGTTGAGGTATAATTTTATTTATTGTCTCTGAAATTTTATTCTTTATATCATTTTTCTGAGCTTTTTTTCATAGAAGTCTTTCTCCTAATATTGAAATTGGATCTATTTGACCTCCTATAGGAATTACAACTTTTAACCCATTTCAAATTCCATTATTAAATACAATCATTTTAATTAGATCAGGAGTTACTATTACATGAGCTCATCATGCTTTAATAGAAAATAACCACTCACAATGTACGAAAGGATTATTTTTAACAATTATCTTAGGAATTTATTTTACAATTTTACAAGCATATGAATACTTAGAAGCCCCTTTCACAATTGCTGATAGAATTTATGGATCTACATTTTTTATTGCAACAGGATTTCATGGATTACATGTAATAATTGGAACTATATTTTTATCTATTTGTCTAATTCGACATTTAAATAAACATTTTTCTAGAAATCATCATTTTGGATTTGAAGCTGCAGCATGATATTGACATTTTGTTGATGTAGTATGATTATTCCTTTATATTTCTATTTATTGATGAGGTAACTAATTAACTATAATAATTATAAATTTATATAATATAAAAAGTATATTTGACTTCCAATCAAAAAGTTTAAAATCATTTAATATAAATAATTATTTTAATAATAATTATATCTTTAATCATTACATTAATTTCCAATATCATAATAATATTATCAATTATTTTGTCTAAAAAATCATTTATAGATCGAGAAAAATCTTCTCCATTTGAATGTGGATTCGATCCAAAATCCTCAGCACGTATTCCTTTTTCATTACATTTTTTTTTAATCACAATAATTTTTTTAATTTTTGATGTAGAAATTGCATTAATTTTCCCAATTATTAAATTATTTAAATTAATTAACTTTATAATTTGAATAAAAATTAGATTTTTTTTTATTTTTATTTTATTAATTGGTTTATATCATGAATGAAATCAAAATATATTAAATTGAACTAATTAAAAAGGATTATAGTTTATAAAAACATTTGATTTGCATTCAAAAAATATTGATAATTATCAATTTATCTTATAATTAAATAAGAAGCAATTATGCATTTAATTTCGACTTAAAAGAAAGAGTTTAATATTACTCCTTATTTAAATCTTTCATTAATTGAAACCAAAAAGAGGTATATCACTGTTAATGATAAAATTGAATACAATATTCCAATTAAAGAAATATAAAGTTTAAAATTGGGCTGCTAACTTAATTTTTAGTGGTTAAATTCCATTAATATTTCTTTTATTTATATAGTTTAAAAAAAACTTTACATTTTCATTGTAAAAATAAAATCTTCCTTTTTTATAAATAAAACAAATTCAACAAAATTTTATTATTTAAAGATAAAAATATCTCCTTAATATCTTCAATATTACACTCTTATTATAAGCTATTTAAATAAATTAAAAATATAAATAAAAAAATTAAAATTCATAAAATAAATCTAAATAAATAAATTTTAAAATTATTCATTTGATAAATATTATAGAATATAGAATAATTTTTTACTACATTAAATATTCCTCAACCACTATATATTTCTCTTCAACCATAATCAATATTCTTTAATAATTTTTGACCATAATTTAAAAAATAATATCTTAAACCATAAGTTCTTAAACTCGGTATAAATCATATTAAGCATAAAAAAGTTCTTAAATTATAAGTTATTAAATGCTTATTTAAAGAACTAAAATTTATATTTCTAATTAAATATCCTATAATTAATCCAATTAATCTCACATAAATTACTATTAATTTTAAATTAAAAGGTAAATAAATTATATAAGGATAATAAAAAATTAATCATATTAACATTCTCCCACAAACAATTCTCATAAATAATAAAACTAATATACTTTTTACTATTACATAATCTTCATCATATAAATTATAAATACTTAATAAATTAAAATCATTAACTATTAAATACATACTTAAACGAATAGTATAGTATATTGTTAATCCTGTTGAAACATAATATAAAAAAAAAATTAAAAAATTAAAATTTCTAAATCTTACTATTTCTAAAATTATATCTTTAGAATAAAATCCTGCTAAAAATGGAATTCCACATAATGCTATATTTGAAATATTCATGCATAAACAAGTTATTGGAATGTATAATCTAATACCCCCTATAAATCGAATATCTTGCATATCATTCATTAAATGAATAATTACCCCTGCACATATAAATAATAAAGCTTTAAATATAGCATGAGTTAATAAATGAAAAAAAGCTAACAATGGTATACCCATTCTTAAAATTCTTATTATTAACCCTAATTGTCTCAATGTAGATAAAGCAATAATTTTTTTTAAATCAAATTCATAATTTGCTCTAATACCAGCTATAAATATAGTTAATCTAGAAATTAATAATAAAAATTTAAAAAATAAAGTATCAACTAACAAAACATTAAATCGAATTAACAAATAAACCCCGGCTGTAACTAATGTAGAAGAATGAACTAAAGCAGATACAGGAGTTGGAGCAGCTATAGCTGCAGGTAATCAAGATCTAAAAGGAATTTGAGCTCTTTTAGTTATACCCGCTAAAATAATTATAACTCTTACATATTTTATACAATAATCATTTTTTATAAAATCTAAATAAAAAATATAATTTCATCTACCAAAATTTATTATTCAAGAAATAATTATCAAAATTAAAACATCTCCAATTCGATTTGAAAGAACAGTAAGTATACCCGCATTATAAGATTTCAAATTTTGATAATAAATTACTAAACAATAAGAAACTAACCCTAAACCATCTCAACCTAATAAAATTCTAATTATATTAGGACTAATAATTAATAAAATTATAGAAAAAACAAATAACAATACTAAAATAATAAAACGCATTAAATTTAACTCAGAACTTATGTAACTTTTTCTATAATAAATAACAACTGAAGAAATTAAACAAACAAATATTATAAATAATAAAGATATTCAATCTAATAAAATAGACATAACAACTCTTAAAGAATTAAATGAAAAAATTTCTCATTCTAAAAACAATACTATATTATTCATAATAAAATATATTATAAATAAAAAATTTACTATTATAAATATAAATAAAAAAAAAAAAGAAATAAAACAAATTGAATAAGAATAATTTTTATAAATAATTTAAAATGAATTTATTCATATTTTTGATACCACAAATCAATATTTTAAATTAAATTATTTAAATAAAATCAAATTAATCTGTAATCAATTTTCATAACTAAAATATTTAAAGGAAATCAATGTAATATTAATAATAAATATTCACGAGATGTACCAGTATAAAAACTATACATACCATAATAATATTTACCATGTTGAGTATAAGAATATAAATATAATCTATAACCAGCTCTAAAAAAAGAAATTAATATTAATATTAATATAGATAAAGAACATCATCTAATTAATCTATTAATTAATATAATTTCCCCTATTAAATTTAAAGAAGGTGGTGCAGCTATATTAGAAGATAATAATAAAAATCATCATAAACTTATTGAAGGTATAAAATTAATCATACCCTTATTAATTAATAATCTTCGACTATTAATTCGTTCATAATTAATATTAGCTAAACAAAATATTCCAGAAGAACATAAGCCATGACCAATTATTAACAAATATGAACCTATAAATCCTCAATAATTCATAATTATAATACCACAAATCACAAAACTCATATGAGCAACAGAAGAATAAGCAATCAAAGATTTAATATCAACTTGACAAAAACATTTTAAACTAATATAAAATCCACCTAATAAACTAATAGTAATTCAAATATAATTTAACTTAAAATTAATTTCCTGTAAAAAAATTATAATTCGTAATAACCCATAACCCCCCAATTTTAATATAATTCCAGCTAAAATTATAGAACCTGAAACAGGAGCTTCTACATGAGCTTTTGGTAATCATAAATGAACAATATATATAGGTATTTTAACTAAAAAAGCTAAAATTATTCTAATATATAACAAATAAAAATTTATATTAAAAAATTTTAAAAAATAAATTATAATACAATCAACTTCATTAAAAATATAAAAAATACCTATTAATAAAGGTAATGAAGCAAATAAAGTATAAAATAATAAATATATACCGGCCTGAATTCGCTCAGGTTGATATCCTCAACCAATAATTAATATTAAAGTAGGAATTAAACTACCTTCAAAAAATAAATAAAATATAAATAAATTTATTGATCTAAAAGTTATAAATAATATTAATAATAAAATAATAATATTAAATAAAAAAAAATTATAATAAAATTTTAATTTAAATAAGTTTTCTCTAGCTATAATCATTAAAACACAAATTCAAATTCTTAATAAAATTAAACCAAAAGATATTAAATCACAAGAATATATGTAACTTAAATTAGTATATATATTCACATTTAAACTTATATTTATAAATATAAATATTATAAAAAATAAAATTATTTGAACCATTCAAAATATATTTTTTATAAAACATAAAGGAATCATAAAAATTATCATAAATAAAAATTTTATCATTTTAATTATAATAAACTAAATCTTTTAAAATAATCATTACCATGAGTACGAATTAAAGAAACTAAAATAGATAAACCTAAAGCTCCTTCACATACTGAAAAAACTAAAAATACTATTAACATATAAATTTCATAATTTAACATAAGTAAATAACATAAAAATAAAAAAAAAACTCTTAATACTATAAATTCTAATCTTAATAAAATAATTAATAAATGTTTATATTTAGACACAAAAATTAAATTACCAACAACAAATATAAAAATAATAATAATATATATATATTTAATTATCATTAGTAAATTGTTTTTATAGTTTAAATCAAAACATTGGTCTTGTAAACCAAAATTAAGAATCATCTTTAAAAACTTCAAAGAAAAAGAAAAATCTTTATCAATAATCTCCAAAATTACTATTTTTATTAAACTATTCTTTGATATAACAAAAATATTTTTTTCAATAATAATATTTACCTTATCTATTATAATAATTTATTTAAATCATCCGTTATCAATTGGATTAATAATTTTATTTCAAACATTATTAATATGCTTATTATCAGGAATATTAATTAAAACATATTGATTCTCATATATTTTATTTTTAACATTCTTAGGAGGATTATTAGTATTGTTTATTTATGTATCAAGAATTGCATCAAATGAAATATTTAATTTATCATTCAATATAAAAATTATAATATTAATTTTAATAATATTAATTATTATAAGACAAATTTATTTTTTTATATTTGAAAACCTAAATTGAATAAATTTAAGAAATAATATAACAGAAAATGAAAATATATTAAATATATCATTTTTCAATAATGAAAATAAAATTAATTTAAATAAATTATACAATAATCATACTTATTTAATAATAATAATACTAGTAATTTATTTATTTATTTCTTTAGTAGCAATTGTTAAAATTACTAATATTTTTTATGGACCTTTACGGTCAATTTAACTTTTTACAAATGAAAAATAATTTTACATTTTTACGAAAAACACACCCAATTATTAAAATTATTAATGGATCATTAATTGATTTACCAACCCCATCTAATATCTCAACATGATGAAACTTCGGATCCTTATTAGCTTTATGTCTTATTACTCAAATTATTACAGGATTATTTTTAACTATGTACTACACAGCTAATATTGAATTAGCATTTTATAGAGTTAACTACATTTGTCGTAATGTAAATTATGGTTGATTAATTCGAACATTACATGCTAATGGTGCATCATTTTTTTTTATTTGCATTTATCTACATATTGGACGAGGAATTTATTATGAATCATTCAACTTAAAACATACATGAATAATTGGAGTTATTATTTTATTTTTATTAATAGCTACAGCATTTATAGGGTATGTATTACCGTGAGGTCAAATATCATTTTGAGGAGCAACAGTTATTACTAACTTATTATCTGCAATCCCATACTTAGGAACAATATTAGTCAATTGAATTTGAGGAGGATTCGCAGTAGATAACGCAACATTAACTCGATTTTACACTTTTCACTTTTTACTTCCTTTTGTTATTTTAATAATAACCATAATTCACTTACTATTTTTACATCAAACAGGATCTAATAATCCCCTAGGATTAAACAGAAATTTAGATAAAATTCCATTCCATCCATTTTTTACTTATAAAGATTTAATTGGATTTATTATTTTATTATTCTTTTTAACTATGCTAACATTAAGTAACCCTAATATATTAGGAGACCCAGATAATTTTATCCCAGCAAATCCTTTAGTTACCCCAGTTCACATTCAACCTGAATGATATTTTTTATTTGCATATGCTATTTTACGATCAATCCCTAATAAATTAGGAGGAGTAATTGCATTAATTATATCAATTCTAATTTTAATTATCCTACCTTTTACTTTTAATAAAAAAATCCAAGGTATTCAATTTTATCCTATAAATCAAATTTTATTTTGATTTTTTATTATAATAGTAATCTTATTAACATGAATTGGAGCTCGACCAGTAGAAGACCCTTATATTATCACCGGACAATTATTAACATTTTTTTATTTTTCATATTTTTTAATCAACCCATTATTAAATAAATACTGAGATAATCTTATTTTTAATTAAATTAATGAGCTTGTTTTAAGCATTTGTTTTGAAAACTTAAGAAAGAATAATTATTCTATTAATTTATACTAAGTAAATTATTAATTATAATAAAAAAATTTTTAAACCAATATAAAATAATAAAAAATTTAAGGAAATAGGTAAATATCTTTTTCAAGATAAATATATTAATTTATCATATCGATAACGAGGTAAAGTTCCTCGAACTCAAATAAAAACAAAAGAAATAAAAACTAATTTCAAATAAAAATATAAAGACATATTATACCCTCCTAAATAAATCAAAACAAATAATATTCTTATAAATAAAATTCTTCTATATTCAGCTAAAAAAATTAAAGCAAATCCCCCTCTTCTATATTCTACATTAAACCCTGAAACCAATTCTCTCTCACCTTCAGCAAAATCAAAAGGAGTTCGATTAGTTTCAGCTAATCTAGAGGATAATCAACACAATCCTAAAGGAAATATAATAAACAAAAATCAAATTATATTTTGATACTCACTAAACTTAACTAAATTAAAATCTATAATTATAATAATACTACATATAAAAATTAAAGCCAATCTAACTTCATAAGAAATAGTTTGAGCTACAGAACGTAAACCCCCTAATAAAGCATAATTAGAATTAGAAGACCAACCAGCAACTATAACTGTATAAACTCCTAATCTAGTACTACAAAAAAAAAATAAAATACCTAAATTAAATCTAATTAAATTAAAATAATAAGGAATTAATATCCAAATCATTAAAGACAAAATAAATCTAATTACAGGAGAAAAATAATAAGAAAAATAATTAGAGTATAGTGGAAAAGTTTGTTCCTTAGTAAATAATTTAATAGCATCAGAAAAAGGTTGTAAAATTCCTATAAAACCAACTTTATTAGGACCTTTACGAATTTGAATATAACCTAAAACTTTACGCTCTAATAAAGTTAAAAATGCAACACCAATTAAAACACCTAAAATTAAAATTAATAAACCAATAATAATTAAAATAATATCATTTATAAACAATACTATTTATATAAATTAAATTATATATTTATGAACTCTAAAATCATTACATTTTTCTGCCAAAATAGCACAAAAATATAAATTAACATATTTTAAAAATAATTTTTTTAAAATTTATAAAACTTTAATAAAATTCAAAACTAATTTAATTTAATTAAAATATTTAATCCTTTCGTACTAAAACATTTAAATTTATAAAAGATAGAAACCAACCTGGCTCACACCGGTTTGAACTCAGATCATGTAAGATTTTAATGATCGAACAGATCAAAAATTTTAAACTTTTGCATTTAAATTTTATCTTAATCCAACATCGAGGTCGCAAACTTTTTTTCTTATACGAACTAAAAAAAAAAATTACGCTGTTATCCCTAAGGTAATTTAATCTTATAATCAATAAAATTGGATCAAATATTCATTTATTTTTGTTAATAAAATAAAAAAAGTTAAACTTATTTTTTTATCACCCCAATAAAATAAATAACTTATTAAAAATATTAAAATAAACAAATAATTATTTAACATAACTATTTATAAAACTCTATAGGGTCTTCTCGTCTTTTTATTTTATTTTAACTTTTTAAATAAAAAATTAAATTCTAAAAATTAAACAAGAGACAGTATATTTTTCATTCAATCTTTCATACAAGTCACCAATTAAGAGACTAATGATTATGCTACCTTTGTACAGTCAAAATACTGCAGCCCTTTAATTTTTATTTAATCAGTGGGCAGATTAGACTTTAAATAAACCACAAAAAGACATGTTTTTGATAAACAAGTGAAAATAAATATTTGCCGAATTCCTTTTGAATATATTATTAATTTAAATTAATTTTAATTTCATAATATTAAACTATACTAATTTTATCATTATAACTAATTATATTAAATTAAAAATTATTTTTCTATAAAAAATTAAATATTAAATTAAATTTTAATTTTAATGAAATTATTTATAATAAAATAAAATTTATTAACAATTTAAATCATAAAATTTTCAAATTTTTATTTAAAATTATAAAACTTTAATTTTTAAAGCTTATCCCTTAAAATATAAAATTATATTTATAATTTAAAATTAACTAATTAATTAAATTATAAGTAAAAATTTAAAATTAAATTTTTTTCTAAAAAAACTAGATATATTTAAAAACGATTAACATTTCATTTCAAATTAATTATTAAAAATAATTTTTCTACATTAACTTTTATAATTAATTATCTCTTTTAAATTCGAGAATTATTATCAAAAATATTATTTAATAAACTCTGATACACAAGATACATTAAATTAAAATTACTTTTTAATAAATTTTTTTTACTATTTCAAATTTCTTTATCAATACTAATTAACTATAAAACTTTTAATTTTTTCTATAAATAATACTTTAACCCCCCAATTAAAACATTATTTATTATTTATTATTAAAAATTTTTTTATTATTATTTATTAATTAATTTTTCCCCTCAAATTAATTAATATAATTTATAATATCTTTTCAATGTAAATGAAATACTTTTCAAGCTCTAATTTGATCTTTCTAGAAACACTTTCCAGTACCTCTACTTTGTTACGACTTATTTCAATTTAAACATTTATATGAAAGCGACGGGCAATATGTACATATTTTAATTTATAATCATTTTTATAAAATAAAAAAAAAATTACATTTAAATCCAATTTCAATTAAAAATTTCATATTAATATTCATTTAAATAAATTTATTGTAATCCATTATATTCTTAATTATAATCTGCATCTTGATCTGATTTAATTTTATTTATAATTTTTAAATATTATTTTTATTATAAAATATTTTTTTAACAACGATATACAAAATTAAAAATTAAGTAAATTTATTCGTGGATTATCAATTAATAAACAGATTCCTCTAAATGAACTAAAATACCGCCAAATTATTTAAGTTTCAATATTTATAATCTACTATTTTAGTATTAAAATTTAAAATTTTCATAATAGGGTATCTAATCCTAGTCTTAAAAAAAATTTATTAAAACATAAAAATTTTATAATATTTTATTAAATTAAAATTTCACTTAATAATTTAATTTTTTAATTATATAATTTTACTTATTATTTAATTAACTAATAAAATTTAATTTAATTTTTGTTTAACCGCAACTGCTGGCACAAAATTTGTTATTAATTATATCATATTACTAAATCTTAATTCCTTAAATATTCAATATTAATTACTACATTTTTAATAAATTATTTTTTAAATAATTTAAATAAACTAAAATTTATATGTAAAATAAATTTTTAATAAATTTTTAATCCATAAAAAAATTATTTAATGTATTATTTTAACTATAGATTTTTTTTTTTTTTTTTTTATATTTAAATATTTAATATAATAATTAATTTATATATAAAATGTTTAATATTAATTATTAAACATTAAATAATCTTTTTTTTTTCTTTTTCATAATATTAATATTGAATACTATATCATTAATCAAACAATTTTTATTCATTAAAATAAAAAAAAAATTTAAATAAATAATATGAATTATTTTACAATAAGTTATTGAATTATTAATATATTAATTAATTAAATATTTAATATATAT